AGAATTTATATCTGAAATTTTAGTATAAAAAATTGCTGCCAAAATTTAATCGAGGTTTTCAGGCCAAAAAAGTGGGTTAAAAATTGGCGTAAGCATGTATATATATATATATTGGGCGTAGTCATTTATAATCGCAACTCGTTGACTCGTACGTTCTTGGGGCCTTCTTGGTTTCGGGGTTTGACAAGAATAACAGGCTTCCCAGGGCGTTGGGGGTAAGGGGGTTTGTCGCGCGAAAGCCAAAGGGGGCAATAACAGGAATAGTTGAACAAGGAGCACATCCATTATGCACTTGATAGAGATTAATGTAAGTATCCTTTTATGTATAAGAAACATTACAATATTAATTGACAAACAAGGAATATGTTCAACCTTAATTTAACAATTCTATTTGCACTGTGAAATGCCAAATGAATGGAAACCGGAAAAAAAATACCAAATGCATTTAAAAGAACGCTAGGCATGGGGGGTAAAGAAACGTATGTACTACACCATTAATCAGATGCAAGGAAATTAATAATATGTGTAATAATAATGTTGTGCACCTGAAATAGGAACCAGATGCCAGTAATAGTTCAGTTGTGCAACCCCCACAATTTGGGTCCCTGATTCTATCATTCATGATGTGCCTTTAAATAAACTGGTTGGTGGTCTCTTACTACATATATAAGTGACTTAAGATTTGGGTTGTTTTTTCAAGGAAAAATCTTAATTGGATAATATGGGGATCAATGAACGTTCCAGCTTAAGATCAGATTTTTCTGAGTTTTATTATTATGCTTATGGTCTCTTAGTGTAATGTACTTGCTTTTAGGTTAAATTAATTATATGGTGATAATACATATGTATGTACTAACACATTAATGCAAAATCATGCATAATATGTACTAAACCATAAGGGTTGCAGAAAATAGTTTAGTTTAGAATCCTGGCTTTGGGAGTCAGGGGTAGGAGTTAAAATCTCCTTTTTCTGGGCGCTAGGGGGGAATTTAACCTCCGATCTTCGGATTACAAGACCGATGCTTTTAGTCTAAGCTACTAGGGCAGGCTCATTCTAAAGCTTTATTCTCCACTCAGCCTGCTGTTGGGATAAGAATTAGGAATAAAGCAAAGTATAGTACTGAGGCAACTTGTCCGATGATGATAAATGGGTGCTCTACAGGCATCCCTCCAATTCAGGTTAGAATAACTATGTCAGCAACGAGGGTCCAAAACAGGAACTGAGTAATAGGCCGGAAGGTGAGTCCTCGCTGTTTAGATGTGTGAAGAAATGGTACTACCATGAGCACGAGAATTGAGAACAGCAGTGCTAAAACACCTCCCAACTTATTAGGGATGGATCGTAAAATTGCGTAGGCAAATAGGAAGTATCATTCTGGTTTGATGTGGGGTGGGGTTACTAGGGGGTTTGCAGGCGTAAAATTCTCTGGGTCCCCTAGGAGGTTAGGTGAAAAGAGCGCTAAGAGGGTTAATCCGAGCAGTATAATAACGAATCCGAGAAGATCTTTGTAGGAGAAGTAAGGGTGGAATGAGATTTTATCCGCATCGGAGTTTAGTCCGGTGGGGTTGTTTGACCCTGTTTCGTGAAGGAACAAAAGGTGAAGAATGGTTACGGCGGCAATAACAAATGGGAATAAAAAGTGGAATGCGAAGAATCGGGTCAGTGTTGCATTATCAACTGAGAAGCCACCTCAAATCCATTGTACAAGGAGGTCTCCTACGTAAGGGACGGCAGAAAGTAGGTTAGTAATTACCGTGGCCCCTCAGAAGGATATTTGTCCTCATGGAAGAACATATCCGACGAAGGCTGTCATCATAACTAGCAGAAGCAGCACTACACCAATGTTTCATGTTTCTTTGTACAGGTAGGATCCGTAGTATAGTCCTCGGGCAATGTGTATGTAAATACAGATGAAAAAGAACGAAGCACCGTTTGCATGTATATTTCGGATTAATCAGCCGTAGTTTACATCTCGGCAAATATGAGTTACTGATGAAAAGGCGGTGGAGATGTCTGAAGTGTAGTGTATAGCTAGGAATAGTCCAGTAAGAATTTGAGTGGCTAAGCATAATCCTAAGAGGGAGCCAAAGTTTCATCATGCTGAAATATTGGATGGGGTGGGTAGGTCTACCAGTGCACCATTAGCAATTTTAATTAAGGGGTGGGTTTTTCGTAGGCTTGTCATTAGTTCTTGTAGTTGAGGTACAACAGTGGTTCTTCAAGTCACCGGTCTCAGTTAAAATCTGAGTAAGAATTATGACTTATTTCATGTTTATATTATTAGTGGCGTTAGTTGTGGGTTTAGTGGCGGTCGCTTCTAATCCCACACCGTACTTCGCGGCCTTGGGATTAGTAGTTGCGGCGGGGGTGGGGTGTGGAGTTCTAGTGGGCCATGGCGGCTCTTTCCTATCTTTGGTTTTATTTTTGATCTACCTCGGCGGGATGCTTGTAGTGTTTGCGTATTCTGCGGCTTTGGCGGCTGATCCCTTTCCTGAGGCTTGGGGAAGTCGGTCTGTGTTGGGATATGTCCTAGTATACCTAGCGGGAGTGGGGCTGATGGCTGGGTATTTCTGAGGGGGCTGATTTGAGGGTTCCTGGTTTGTGGTGGAAGGTTTAAAGGAGTTTTCCGTAGTGCGTGGGGACATCGGAGGGGTTGCTGTAATATACTCGTTCGGTGGGGGTTTATTAGTTATTTGTGCATGAGTTCTTCTTTTAACCCTTCTGGTTGTTCTGGAGCTCACTCGTGGGCTTAGTCGTGGGACTGTTCGGGCGGTTTAGATTAATGCTAGAATAATCCCTAGTGTAAGGGTCAACACGAAAATGGTCAAGTAGGTTTTGATTATCCCCCGGGTAATATCATTTATGGTTTTTGAAACTACGGTTTGTAGGAGCGCAATGCTTTTGGGGCCCGTAGCCTCTAGCCACGTCTTGTCTAGCTTAGTTGAAGATTGTCCGAGGGTGAGCTTGAGCACAGGTAAGATTCGATGTGCAGTAGCTGGAAAATAGCCTAGTATATTTGAGAAGTGATGGTACTGGGTCGTAGGCATAATTTTGATTTGTTTACTTGTCACATCAGTTAGCTGTATTGCCACCAGTAATCCTGTGATAGTTACTAATAGTGCGGCCATTTTTAAGGCGAAAGGCATGGTCATAGTTTGGGTTTTCTGGGGTAGGAAGTTTAATGTAATCAGTAGCCCGGCCACGATGCTTCCTCAGGCAAGGCGTTTAATGGGGTTAATAACCGCTGGGTCCTGTTCGTTAATTGGGGACAGTGGCAGGAATCGGGGGGCTCCAAGGGTTACGTAGTAGGCGAGTCGGAAGCTATATACTGCGGTGAAGGACGTGGCAATTAGTGTTAGGGCTAGGGCTCAGGCGTTTAAGTAGGAGGTGTTTAGGGCTTCAATGATGGCGTCTTTTGAGAAAAAGCCTGCCAAGAAAGGCGTGCCTGTTAGTGCCAGGCTACCAATCGTCAGACAGGTTGAGGTGGCGGGTATTAGGTTATGGAGGCCCCCCATTTTTCGGATGTCCTGCTCATTGTTTAGGCTGTGAATAATTGATCCGGAGCAAAGGAAAAGTATGGCTTTAAAGAAGGCGTGGGTGCAGATATGGAGGAATGCTAGTTGAGGTTGGTTAAGTCCAATGGTAACCATTATCAAACCTAGCTGGCTAGATGTTGAAAAGGCTACGATTTTTTTGATGTCGTTTTGTGTTAAAGCGCAGGTTGCTGTAAACAGTGTGGTCAGTGCGCCTAAGCACAGGCAGGTTGTTAATGCCAGGTTGTTGTTCTCTATGAGGGGATGAAGTCGAATAAGGAGGAAAATACCTGCTACTACCATGGTACTTGAGTGGAGGAGTGCTGATACCGGGGTTGGGCCTTCTATGGCGGCAGGCAGTCAGGGGTGGAGTCCAAACTGTGCTGACTTTCCAGTTGCTGCCAGAATTAGGCCTATTAGAGGGGCTGTCATATCAAAATCTTTTGATAGGGAAAAGATTTGCTGGATTTCTCAGGAGTTAAGGGTTATGGCAATTCAGGCCATGCTTATGATTAGGCCAATGTCTCCCACTCGGTTATAGATCACGGCTTGTAGGGCTGCGGTATTGGCGTCGGCTCGTCCGTGCCATCAGCCGATTAATAGAAAAGATATGATGCCTACCCCTTCTCAGCCAATAAATAATTGAAACATGTTGTTTGCTGTCACCAGCGTGATTATTGCCACAAGGAACAATAGTAGGTATTTAAAAAATCGATCTACGTTAGGGTCTGAGTGTATATATCAGAGAGCAAACTCTAGAATTGATCAAGTAACGTAGAGGGCAATAGGGGTGAAAATTAGGGAGTAGTGGTCAAATTTAAAGCTAATATTAATGTCGAAGGTCTGCGTGTTTATTCAATGTCAGTTTGTAACAATTACTTCTTGTCCTGAGCTGAGAAAGATCATGAGTGGCAGGAGGCTAATAAAAAATGAGGTCTTAATGGCCGTTTTGATTGATGCCGCCCCTTCCCCTGGTGATTTGGGCTCTGGGTTAAGTGTTGAAAGTAGGGGATAAATTAAGGTAATAAAAATTAATACTAGGGAGGTAGATATGGTTATGATCATTTTAGTTTCTGCTTGGATTTGCACCAAGAGTTTTTGGTTCCTAAGACCAACGGATGAACTGTTATCCTTCAGAAACGTAAGGAAGCCGTGGAGTTTAACCACGGGGCATAAGGATTAGCAGTGCTTATTGATTTCTGTCCTTCCTTGGTGAGTAAGGGGGTTTTAACTCCTGTTTCTAGAATCACAATCTAATATTTTGGTTAAACTATACTTACAGTTGCATCAGCCTCATATCAACTCGGGCTTTAAAACAAGTAAGACAACTGGGATTAGGTGTAAAACTAAAAGCAAATGTTCTCGGGTGTGGAATGGTGGGAGTTTAGTGATGTGGTTTGGAGTGGGGCCTCGTTGAGATATTAGGAACATATACAAGGAGTAGCCTGCCGTGATAAGGGTGCCTAGACCTGTAAGAATAATAGTTCATGGGGACCAGTTGAATAATGTTGTAATAATTATTAATTCTCCTATTAAGTTAGGTAATGGTGGAAGCGCTAAGTTAGCTAGGTTAGCGAAGAATCACCAGGTTGCTGTAAGTGGGAATACCACTTGTAGGCCTCGGGCAAGGATCATGGTCCGGCTATGTGTTCGCTCGTAGGCGGTGTTTGCCAGACAAAACAATGCTGAAGAAACCAGGCCGTGGGCAATTATGAGGATAATAGCGCCTGAAAAGCCTCAGGGGGTTTGGATTAAGATCCCTCCTGCAACCAGGCCTATGTGGCTAACGGATGAGTATGCAATTAGGGATTTCAAGTCAGTTTGTCGGAGACAGATTGAGCCGGTTATAATAATGCCTCATAAGGCTAAAATAATGAAAGGGTAGGCTAACTCCTTTGATAAGGGATCTAGCATAACTATTATCCGTATCATGCCATACCCTCCTAGCTTTAAGAGAACTGCGGCCAGCACCATCGAGCCTGCCACTGGTGCCTCTACGTGTGCTTTTGGTAGTCAGAGGTGAACTCCATATAAGGGCATTTTAACAAGAAATGCGATTAAACAGCCTGCCCATCAGGCGGTGTGTCCCCAGGAGCTTAGGTTAAGGGGTTGGGAAAAGGGAAGAATTAGCATGGATAGGGTCCCGGTGGTCTGCTGAAGGAGAAGCAAAGCTACTAAAAGGGGGAGAGACCCTGCTAATGTGTAGAACAAGAAGTAGGTTCCTGCATTTAAGCGCTCGGTTTGATTTCCCCAGCGGGTAATAATAATCAGGGTGGGGATTAGTGTGGCTTCAAATATAATATAAAAAAGGATAATTTCTGTGGCCCCGAATGCTATAATTAAAAAGGTTTGTAATGACGCCAGAAGGGTGATGTAAAGGCGTTGGCGGGCGATTGGCTCAGGGTTAATATGGTTTTGGCTGGCAAGAATTATTAGTGGAAGGAGTCAGCATGTGAGTACCAACAAGGGGGTGGATAAGGGGTCCGTGGCCAGGTAAGTGTTAGAAGCGGTTCACCCGGTTTCTGCGGTTCATTTAAGTCAAAGCAAGCTAATAAAGGCAACTAGTAGGCTCTGGCTCACTGTGGTTGTTCAAAGTCATTTGGCCGGGGTTAGCCAAATAGTAGGGAATAGTATAATTGTGGGGATTAAGACTTTTAGCATTGTAGGAGGTTTAGGTTTTGTAAGCGGTCTGTCCCGTGGGTACGGGCCGTAGCAACTAGTAGTGCTAGACCTGTACTTGCTTCACAGGCTGAGAAGGCTAAAAGTAGCATGGGGGCCGTTGAGAACCCTGTTGATTCAAATTGCAGGGTTCAGAGGGCTAGTGCAATAAATAAGGACAGTATCATACCCTCTAGACATAAGAGAGCAGACAGCAGATGGGTTCGGTGGAATGCTAGGCCTATTAAGCCTAGAATAAATGCTGAGCTAAAGCTGAAGTGAACGGGTGTCATAAGGGGGTCGTGGAATTAAACCACGGTCTTCTGAGCCGAAATCAGATGTCTTATCTTGGACTAACTCCCTATTCTGCTCATTCTAATCCCCCTTGAGTTCACTCGTAGATAAGTCCTAGTGTTAAAAGAATGAGTACAGTTGTAGCTCAGAAGAAGGTGCCGGTTGGGTTTAATAGCTGATCGCCTCAAGGTAGTGGAAGTAGGAGGGCAATCTCTAAGTCGAATAAGAGAAATAGGATTGCTACAAGGAAGAACCGCAGGGAGAATGGTAAACGTGCGGATCCGAGAGGGTCAAAACCACATTCGTAGGGTGAGAGCTTCTCTGTGTCAGGGTTCATTTGGGGTAGTCAAAAGGACACAATTGCAAGAATTGAAGATAAAGCTAAGGCGATAATAAGGATGGTTATGATTAAGTTCATTATCTTTCCTTGGGGTTTAACCAAGACTGTGTGATTGGAAGTCACTTGTACTAGCTTTAATACTAGAAAGATTATGAGCCTCATCAATAAATTGATACGTAGAGGAATAATCATACTACGTCGACAAAATGTCAATATCAGGCAGCGGCTTCAAAGCCAAAGTGGTGCTCGGATGTAAAATGGTATTGGATTTGGCGTAGAAGGCAGACCGCTAGGAAAGAAGACCCGATGATGACATGTAGTCCGTGGAATCCTGTTGCTACAAAGAAGGTTGAGCCGTAGACTCCGTCTGCGATTGTAAAGGGGGCCTCGTAATACTCTATTGCTTGAAGGGCTGTAAAGTAGAGTCCAAGGACAATGGTCAGACCTAAAGATTGAATAGCCTGTTTTCGTTCCCCCTCCATAATGCTATGGTGGGCTCATGTAACCGTAACCCCAGATGCAAGGAGGACTGCCGTATTAAGAAGTGGGACTTCAAAGGGGTCCAGAGTAGTAATACCTGTGGGGGGTCAGCATCCGCCTAACTCAGGGGTGGGGGCTAAGCTCGAGTGGTAGAAAGCTCAGAAGAAGCCTAGGAAGAAGAAAACTTCAGAGGTAATAAATAGAATTATACCATACCGCAGGCCTTTTTGAACTGGTGGGGTGTGGTGGCCTTGGAATGTACCTTCTCGGATGATGTCCCGTCACCATTGGTATATTGTTAAAAGTAGAAGAATTAGACCTAGAGTTATTAGGGTCGTTGAATGGAAGTGGAACCAGATTGCTAGGCCGGATGTTATTAATAACGCACCGACGGCTCCGGTTAATGGTCATGGGCTTGGGTCTACTATATGATAAGCATGTGCTTGGTGGGCCATTAGACGTTTTCTTGTAAATAAAGGCTTATAAGGAGAACAAAAACATAGGCTTGAATTATTGCTACGGCCACCTCTAGGAGGGTAAGGAGGAATAGGACTGCGGCGGTTAAAATTGCTACTGTGGGCATAAGGGGAAGAAGGACAAATACGGCGGTAGCAATAAGTTGAATCAGTAGATGACCAGCGGTAAGATTTGCTGTGAGTCGAACTCCTAGGGCTAATGGTCGAATGAATAGGCTGATAGTTTCGATAATAATTAAAACAGGGATGAGTGGGATAGGCGTTCCTTCCGGTAGAAGGTGGCCTAATGCTGCTGTAGGTTGGTTTCGCATACCAATAATCACCGTGGCTAATCACAGTGGCACTGCGAGGCCTATGTTTAGTGACAATTGCGTTGTGGGTGTAAATGTGTATGGTAATAAACCTAACATATTAATAGTAATTAAGAAAATCATTAATGAGGCGAGCAGAAGCGCTCATTTATGTCCGCCAACATTTAAGGGAAGTAGTAGTTGGTTGGTGAATCGGTTAATAAATCATCCTTGAAGTGTAATAAGGCGGTTATTAATTCAGCGGGAGGATGGTGTTGGGTAAAGGACCCAAGGGAGTGCAATTGCGATGGCAATTAGTGGAATACCTAAGTAGGAAGGGCTCGCAAATTGGTCAAAGAAACTTGTTATCATGGTCAATCTCAGGACTCAGTTTTGTGTTTTTCGGCACTTACTGAGGTAGGTTCATTAGGTGAGGTGTGATTAAGGATTTTGGTTGGGATAATGGTTAAAAATACTAGTCATGAAAATACTAAGATGGCAAATCAGGGGCCTGGGTTTAATTGTGGCATTTCACTAGAGGTGGTCGGGAATCACCAATCTTTGGCTTAAAAGGCCAACGCTTTGTCCCATATTTAGCTTCCTAGTGAGGCGTCTTCTAGTATTAGTGATGATCAGTCTTCGAAATGTTTTAGTGGGACTGCTTCAACTACAATAGGTATAAAGCTATGGTTAGCCCCGCAAATTTCGGAACATTGTCCATAAAATAGTCCTGGGCGGGAGGCAATGAAAGCAGTTTGATTTAATCGTCCTGGGACAGCGTCTATTTTTACACCTAGTGAGGGAACAGCTCAGGAGTGTAGAACGTCTTCTGCGGATACTAAAACACGAACTGGCGACTCTATAGGGACGACTATTCGATGGTCGGTCTCTAGAAGTCGGAATTGTCCTGGGTTAAGGTCTTGTGTGGGAATTATATAAGAGTCAAAGCCTAAGTCTTCATAGTCTGTGTACTCATAGCTTCAGTATCACTGGTGGCCTATAGCTTTAATGGTGAGGTGCGGGTCGTTGATTTCGTCTATTAGATACAAAATTCGGAGGGATGGTAGGGCGATGAGAACCAAAATGACTGCAGGGAGAATAGTTCACACAATTTCAATTTCTTGGGAATCTAAAATATACTTGTTAGTTAGTTTAGTTGAGACCATAGCGACAATAATATAAAGAACAAGAGTGCTAATCAAAAACACAATTATTAGTGCGTGGTCATGGAAGTGGAGAAGTTCCTCTATTACAGGTGATGCCGCGTCTTGGAATCCTAATTGAGTGGGATGTGCCATTAAGCTTTTTCAGCTTAAGACATGCGGGGGTCTAACCCACAATTTTACCTTGACAAGGTAATGTAATATCAATTTTACTAATGTCTTTAAGGAAGTGACAGAGTGGTTATGTGGTTGGCTTGAAACCATCACACGGGGGTTCGATTCCTCCCTTTCTCGTTAATTTGATTGAATTTGAACGAATGCTGGCTCTTCGAATGTGTGGTAAGGAGGTGGGCAGCCATGTAGTCATTCTACGTTAGTCATAGTTAGTTCCACAGATGAAACCTCCCGTTTAGCAGCGAAAGCTTCTCATAGAATAAATAAGAACATAATTACTGCTACTAGTGAAATTAATGAGCCAATAGAAGATACTGTGTTTCATAGGGCATATGCGTCTGGGTAATCTGAGTAGCGTCGTGGCATTCCTGCTAACCCTAAGAAGTGTTGTGGGAAGAATGTTAGGTTTACACCAATAAATATAACACCGAAATGAATTTTTGTTCAAGTACCATGTAAGGTGTAGCCGGTGAATAAAGGGAATCAGTGTACGAAGGCTGCTATAATGGCGAATACGGCCCCCATAGATAGAACATAGTGGAAGTGTGCGACTACGTAGTATGTATCATGAAGTACAATGTCAAGTGATGAATTAGCTAGGACGATTCCTGTTAGACCCCCTACTGTAAACAGGAAAATAAACCCTAGGGCTCATAGCATTGGTGTTTCCCATTTGATTGATCCGCCGTGTAGTGTTGCTAATCAGCTAAATACTTTTACACCTGTAGGAATGGCAATGATTATTGTTGCGGATGTAAAGTATGCTCGTGTATCAACATCTATACCTACAGTAAACATATGATGAGCTCAAACGATGAAGCCTAATAGCCCAATAGCTATTATGGCTCACACTATACCCATATATCCGAATGGTTCTTTTTTGCCTGCGTAGTAGGCTACCACATGAGAAATAATCCCGAACCCCGGAAGAATAAGAATATAGACTTCGGGGTGGCCGAAGAATCAAAATAGATGCTGGTATAGAATAGGATCCCCTCCCCCTGCCGGGTCGAAGAAGGTGGTATTTAGATTTCGGTCTGTTAATAGTATAGTGATTCCGGCGGCCAGGACGGGCAGAGATAGAAGTAGAAGCACGGCTGTAATTAGTACGGCTCACACGAAAAGGGGTGTTTGATATTGAGAGATGGCTGGGGGTTTCATATTAATAGTAGTGGTGATAAAATTAATTGCCCCTAGGATTGATGATACACCTGCTAAATGAAGTGAGAAAATTGTAAGATCGACGGAGGCACCAGCATGTGCTAGGTTTCCGGCTAAGGGTGGGTAAACTGTTCAACCTGTCCCGGCTCCGGCTTCAACCCCTGAAGATGCTAGCAGGAGTAGGAAAGATGGAGGTAAAAGTCAGAAGCTCATGTTGTTTATTCGTGGGAATGCTATATCAGGGGCCCCAATTATTAGTGGGACCAATCAGTTACCAAATCCGCCAATGAGAATGGGTATTACTATAAAGAAAATTATTACGAATGCGTGGGCAGTAACGATGACATTGTAGATTTGGTCGTCTCCCAGGAGTGAGCCGGGTTGACTGAGTTCAGCTCGGATCAATAGGCTTAGTGCGGTTCCTACTATTCCCGCTCAGGCACCAAATACGAGATAAAGGGTGCCAATGTCTTTATGATTAGTAGAGAAAAATCAGCGCGTGATTGTCACAGGTAGGATGGCCGAATGTCCAGGTGGTGGGTTGTAGCCCCGAAGAATAGAGGTTTAAATCCTCTTCCTATCAGCCTTGTGGTGAAGAACACATTGGATTGCAAATCCGAAGACGCAGACTAATAATCTGCCGGGGCTTTTCCCGCCTTACTAGGCTAACGGCGGGAAAAGTAGATGGATGCTCGCTGGCTTGAGCGCTTAGCTGTTAACTAAGAGTTTGTAGGATCGAGGCCTTCCCATCTAGAAAGGTCTTAGTTTAAACAAAACATCTGGTTTGCAACTAGACAATGCGAGTTAGTATCTCGTAGATCTTATTCAGGGGTTAGAAGATTTTCACTTCTGCTTAGAGCTTTGAAGGCTCTTGGTCTGATGCTATCCTAAACCCCTAGACGGCCATTATTAGGATAGCCGGGGTCATAGGTAGGAGGCCTAGAGCGGCCGTGGTGGTTAAGGTTAAAGGCAGGGGGGCTTGGGTTGTTTGTGTCCGTCAGGGGGCTGTTGAGCCAGCGGTATTAGGGGAGATAGTTAGGGTTATGGCGTAGCATAGCCGGAGGTAAAAGTACAAGCTAATTAATGCGGTCAAGGCTATAATTGTTGCGGTCAGGGGGAGGTCTTGTTTTGCGAGCTCTTGCAAAATTAATCACTTTGGTATAAAGCCCGTAAGCGGGGGTAGGCCCCCCAGCGATAGAAGTACCAGAGCTGTAGTCGAGGTAAGGATGGGGGCTTTTGACCAGGTCGTTGCTAGTGTGCCAATTTTGGTGGCGTTAGAGTGTTTTAACGTTAGGAACGCTGCAGAGGTTATTATAATATATATACTTAATGCTAGAACGGTGAGATGAGGGGCGTATTGAAGGGTAATAATTATTCAACCCATGTGCGCAATTGAGGAGAATGCTATAATCTTGCGCAGCTGAGTTTGGTTTAACCCCCCTCACCCCCCAACCAGGGCAGATGAAACTCCAACGATGGTGAGGATGGTTGGGTCCAAATTTTGGGACGTTTGCAGAATCAGGTCCATAGGGGCTAGCTTATGTCATGTTGATAAAATCAGGCCGGTGGTTAAATCTAATCCTTGAAGAACTTCTGGCAGTCAGAAGTGCATAGGAGCTAGCCCTATTTTTAGGGCCAGGGCGGAGATGAACAACGTGTTAGCGATGGGGTCGGTTAAATTCATAATGTCCCATTCTCCTGTAAATCATGCATTAGTGGTGCTTGCAAACAAGATTATAGCGGCTGCGGTGGCCTGTGTAAGAAAGTATTTAGTTGTGGCCTCTACTGCTCGAGGGTGGTGGTGCTGTGCCATCAGGGGGGTAATGGCCAGGGTGTTGATTTCAAGGCCTATTCATGCTAGCAACCAATGGGAGCTGATGAATGTTAGAGTAGTTCCTAATCCCAGGCTGGATAGAAGAATTATTAATACGTAAGGGTTCATTGACGAAGGAGGGATTTTAACCATCATGTTCGGGGTATGGGCCCGAAAGCTTTACTTAGCTGACCTCGTCCTATAGAAAGTGGTGTAAAGGAAGCACCAAGAGTTTTGATCTCTTGAGCATGGGTTCAATTCCCTTCTTTCTAGGAGCTGAGGGGACTTTAACCCCTATGATACACTCTATCAAAGTGGCCCTTAGAATTCAGGCACAGTTCCTTACAGTTGTGGGGGTAAACCTGCAAATGCGATTGGAAGAGAGGTATGTCAGAGTACTAGGGCAAGTGTTAAAGGGAGGAAGTTTTTCCACACAAGGTGTATGAGCTGGTCATAACGGAATCGGGGGTATGATGCTCGGACTCAGAGGAATAGAACAGATAGAAGCGCAGCTTTAATTATTAAATTAATGGTCGTTAATTCAGGGAAGTCAGGAATGTGGGATGCGCCTAAAAATAATACTGCTGATAAAGTGTTTATTAATAAAATATTTGAGTATTCCGCTAAGAAGAATAAAGCGAATGGTCCGCCTGCGTACTCTACATTGAAGCCGGATACGAGCTCCGACTCCCCCTCCGTAAGATCGAAGGGGGCCCGGTTTGTTTCTGCCAGTGTTGAAATGTATCACATGGCTGCTAGGGGTCAGGCTGGGACCAGTAACCAAATGCTTTCTTGGGTTGTATTGAACGTCTGTAAAGTGTAGCCGCCTGAGAAGATAATGACTGAAAGAAGAATTAAACCCAGGCTAACTTCGTACGAAATTGTTTGGGCTACTGCTCGGAGGGCACCAATCAGAGCATATTTTGAATTGGATGCTCACCCGGACCCTAGAATTGAGTACACTGCTAGACTTGATAGTGCAAGAATAAACAGGACGCCTAGGTTTAAGTCCGTTACTGGGTGGGGCATGGGAATAGGCGCCCAGAGAATCATAGCTAGTGTAAATGCTAGCATAGGTGTGGCCAGAAAAAGGAATGGGGAGGATGTCGAAGGTCGGACTGGCTCCTTAATAAAAAGCTTTACTCCATCGGCGATCGGTTGTAGCAATCCGTAAGGCCCGACTACATTTGGGCCTTTCCGGAGTTGCATGTAACCTAAGACTTTCCGCTCTAGTAGGGTAAGGAAAGCTACAGCCAGGAGGACGGGGACAATGTATGCCAGGGGGTTAATAAGGTGAATTATTAAAATGTTTAGCATAACTGGGGAGAGGATTTGAACCCCTGAGAAAAAGGGCTTAGGCCTTTCGCAATTACCGTACTCTGCCACCCTAGTAACTCCTATATTTCGGAGTATTGTTTTGCTCACCCTTTACTTTATTGATTTGTCTTCATAAATGAGGGGTGGGGCGTGCTTAAAGTATAGGCCCCCTTTTTCCGATCCTTTCGTACTAGGAAAAATAGCGTTACAGATAGAAACTGACCTGGATTGCTCCGGTCTGAACTCAGATCACGTAGGACTTTAATCGTTGAACAAACGAACCCTTAATAGCGGCTGCACCATTAGGATGTCCTGATCCAACATCGAGGTCGTAAACCCCCTCGTCGATATGGACTCTGGGAGAGGATTGCGCTGTTATCCCTAGGGTAACTTGGTTCGTTGATCGGCCGGTGGGCCGGATCATTGATGGTCAGATGTTCTGTTGCTTAGAGAGGTTTCTCTTGGCTTTAGGATAAAATCCCAGTCCACTTGGAAGCTTTTCTGTCTTCCGTGGTCGCCCCAACCGAAGGTAAATTCCTACTTTCCACTTAGTTTACTCTTTTTATTGATTTGTTTAACATGGTTAGGTTTTGTACCTTAAGCTCCAAAGGGTCTTCTCGTCTTGTAGGTTTATACCCGCTTCTGCACGGATAGATCAATTTCACTGACCTGAGAGGGGAGACAGTTAAGCCCTCGTCTAGCCATTCATACAGGTCTCTATTTAAGAGACAAGTGATTGCGCTACCTTTGCACGGTCAAAATACCGCGGCCGTTGAACCCTAAGTCACTGGGCAGGCTGGACCTCCTATACTTGGTCTAGTTGCAGGAGGCGATGTTTTTGGTAAACAGGCGAGGCTTGAGTTTGCCGAGTTCCTTCCCTCTCTTTTAGTCTTTCCCGTAGTAAGTAGCACTCCAGTGTGGGGTTAACGATAGTCAAGTTGTGGGGTCTTCTTGATTATTATGTAATTCACATTTCTCTCTTGGGTTGAGTTCGTTAATCACCAATGGTTTGTCCGATTTGGTTTACACTTGTGCTTAGGAGAAGAGCGTGTCTTCTTGTTACTCATTCTAGCATAATTTCTTCCATGGGGGCATGGAGTGGCCTAATAGATTTAGGGAAATAAGATTTTTTATCAGGATAATAAACATTCTTCTGTCTGAGCTTTAACGCTTTCTACTTAGGTGGCTGCTTTTAGGCCCACTAAAACAGTGTGTTTTCAGTATTATGATCTTTATCCTCCTGTTAAGGTTGTATCCTTTGTTAAGGGGGGCTGTACCCCCTTTAACTAACTCCCGCAAATTTCCCCAACATCTTAACTTTAAAGGTTTTGACTAGGGGCACACGAGGCTGAACTTCTATCCATTTCTTAGGCAACCAGCTATCACCAGGTTCGGTAGGTCTGTCACTTCTACCCGGAGCTCTTCCCACTCTTTTGCCACAGAGACGGGTTAGCCCTAAACTTAAATAGGCGGTCTCGGGGTAGCTCACCTGGTTTCGGGGTTTCAAACTAAAGGGCTCTTCGCTTGAGGGTGCTGGCTAAATCATGATGCAAAAGGTACAAGGTTTAGTCTTTGTTTTTTGGCGCTTATATGGGCTATTTCATATCTCTTTCAGCTTTCCCTTGCGGTACTTTTTCTATCGCTTTGAGTTGAACCTTTTCTGTCTCCCGTACTTGGATAAAAGAATGGTTTAGTTTTCTTTTTTAGGTCTATTATGTGTTATTAATAATGTTTTGTTGGTTAAGTGTTAAAGCTAGCTGTTTGGCTCAGGGCGACCCAACTTGCATGGGTGTCTTCTCGGTGTAAGTGAGATGCTTAACTAACTCAGCCACGCCCTGGGTTTAATCCAAGTGCACCTTCCGGTACACTTACCATGTTACGACTTGCCTCCCCTTGTCAGTGCTTTAGCATTAAGAATTATTATTGCGTTTTGACAGGGTGAGAGTGACGGGCGGTGTGTACGCGTCTCAGAGCCGGGTTCAAAAGGACACTCTGCTTCCTTTTTACTACTAAATCCTCCTTCAAGCATTATTTCATAGTGCATATTCGTAAATATTCTGGATTAGAAAATGTAGCCCATTTCTTCCCACTTCGTGCGCTACACCTCGACCTGACGTTCTGGGTTGTGCCCCTTTTGCTTACTTTTGTTGCCTTCACAGGGTAAGCTGACGACGGCGGTATATAGGCTGGGATGGCTAGAAGTGGTGAGGTTTAACGGGGGTTATCGGTTCTAGAACAGGCTCCTCTAGGGGGGTCTAAGGCACCGTCAGGTCCTTTGGGTTTCAAGCTGATGCTCGTAGTACCCGGGCGGACGTCTAATTGTAGTTGGATGTCTAGGTTTATGGCTGAGCATAGTGGGGTATCTAATCCCAGTTTGTTCCTCAGCTTTCGTGGGGTCAGGTGGGCTTACTTAAAGCTACTTTCGTATATTGGGCTTCGGACACCTAGAAGCGTATGACGGCCAAAGGGCCATTTGGCTTTATTACGTTACCTTCCTTAACCACCCTTTACGCCGTAGTATCATCAACTAGGGCCTCTCGTCTAACCGCGGTGGCTGGCACGAGTTTTACCGGCTCTCTTAAACGCTAACTGAGTCAAGTTTGCACTTATTGCTCAATGTTTATCACTGCTGAATTCCCTTGGGGGTGTGGCCTGGCTAGGCGTCTTGGGCTTAATTACATGTGCCTGATGCCTGCTCCTCTTCCCCGGGCAGGGGATTGAGGGCATACTCACTGGTGTGCGGAGACTTGCATGTGTAAGTTGAGTTAAAGCTGATAATAGGGTCGGGACCATGCCTTTGTGCATGCGGGGCTTTCTAGGGCCCATCTTAGCATCTTCAGTGCTATGCTTTAGATTAAGCTACGCTAGC